ATGCAATGAAAGAAAAAAAAAAAAATGAAGTGAATTATAATCAGATACATCTAAAGTTTTTTCGAACCATTTGAATCAAGTAGTGATTCAAATGGTTCGAAAAAACTTGCACAAACCTTCTTTATATAATATACGGGACGATGTTCCTATGTATTCTTCAGGCCCTTTCTTCAATTAGTTGTTAATGTGAATGAACCATAACTATGGAGTCCTATTCCTAATAGATTGACCCCAAAATAGCATATCCAAATTATAAGAAATCCTATAGAAGCCACAATTGCCGAATCCACACCCTGAAAGCTCTGATTTGTTCTACTATGTAAATAAATCGCGAATATGGTCCAAGTAATAAATGCCCAAGTTTCCTTGGGGTCCCAATTCCAATAAGACCCCCATGCCTCATTAGCCCATACTGCTCCCGAAAGAATACCTATGGTTAAAAAAGTAAACCCTAGACTAATGACACGATAACTACACTGATCTAATTGTTGAGTTAATTGATACCTGTGATAATTTATAAATGAAAGAAAAGAAGTGTTTTGTAAAACACTTCTTTTTTCATTCACAAAGGAAAATGACCCAATTAATAAATGATTGCTTTTGCGAGGAATATCTAGGTTTTTTCGAAATGTAATGACTAAAAGAGCTACGGATAATAACGATCCACATAAAAGAGCTGCATAACTCAATAACATCATACTTACGTGCATCATTAACCACTGGGATTGTAGAGCAGGTACTAATATTGCAGATTGATGCATTTCGGTTGAAAGACCCGAAGTGGCAAAGCCTTGGGTAAAAATAGCACTTGGCGCGGTTATTGCGCTTAAATAACTTTTCTGGTTCCGTCTTTTAGGAAACATATGAATAATGGAGAAACTCCACGAAAGAAACATTAAAGATTCATATAAATTGCTTAACGGCAAATGTCTCGAATAAATCCAACGAGTAACTAATAATCCTGTTATACAGAAAAAGGTAGCCATCATGGCTTTTTCTGACAAATCAAATAGTACTACGGTTTGATGGACTAATAAGGTCATCAAATGAATCGTAATAACAATTGAAATGATAGAAAAAGAGATGTGAGTTAATATATGTTCTAAAGTGGCAAATATCATAATTTTTTTTTTAGGGGGGTATCCCCAATTACGGAATGGAAATCCGGAATTGAATTCATTATAGGATCTATTGTGCCTTTTTTAGAGGATGCCGCCACTCGGACTCGAACCGAGATGCTCTAGCACTGCTTCCTAAGAGCAGCGTGTCTACCAATTTCACCATGGCGGCTTCATCGAAATAATCATAGTCCATATGATGTTCAATCGTCGAGATTGAGGGATTTAATGCAATCTATTTTAGGAAATGTTAGAATCGATGAATAAAGACCCGTTCAAATAAATATTTAAACGCTCAATAATCCTTAGTATCGTGGCAGGAGGTCATTTTAAACAGCGGGCTTTTCCGTATTATAAGTTCTTCTGGAATAGTTGGAACTAGACGGTTATGCCCTGAGTCCGGGTATAGAACTAAGAATTTATTTTTCTCATTTTTTGACGATTCATTTCTCATTTATCTGATTTGATAGATCCGAAACGAAAAAGATTCATTTTTCAATGAACAAAATAAAACAATATTTTTTATATATCACAACTTCATCACTACACCCAAAGGATTTCTATAAAAATTTGGATAGTTTGGTATCAAAGATGTATTAATGATTGGGATCTTCATTGTATACATAACATAATTTGTGTGAGGATTTACCAAACCCATTAGGTATTGGACCGGGCATATCGTATAACAAAAGAGTTTCAATCTTTATTGGAATTCTACTGTATGTACTTTAATGTACTTTAACTTAGAAAACTTAGAAAATCAAAATGAAACTGATAAGATCTCTTTATATATGGATTTGAAATCTAATATTAATAGATAAAAAAATTTAGATATTAGATCTAGATATATCGATTGATCGATCCTCCAGCTCAAACATGGGATAGGATCCATTGGGGTTGGATTACGTAAGATTGACTCATTCTTTAGTACATAAATATCGATCTAAATGGGATCCTGGCAGTTTTATTATTTTTTTTTTTTTTTCTGTTCGAAATAAGAGGGAGTCCTTGTAGATATGTAGTGATTCAGAGAGCTACAAATCAAAGTTTTAAAATTGATATTTTAATCAATTAGTTTCAATAATCCATTGACTTTGACTATGAATCTTATCCCCGCCTTACTTTGGAACAAAAAAGGGGGCTCTAACCTCGTTCATACTTGTTTCAGATTTTCCAAAAATCTTAATGATGTATAACTATTGGAGATACATAATCCAATAAGCCAATCCCTTCCTAAGAAAAAAAGTAAGAGTTTTGTTATTGTGAAAAATGAATCGATGGGGAAAGTTACAATCCCCATCTCGCGAATTATAAAAACCAATCAATGAAAGGTGAAACCTTGTATTTTGTGTCTAACTACTTCTTTCTTTTTTTTTTTTTCAAACACAAAAAGAAATCATTTTTAGAACCTAGTATACAGAATCATTTTTATTCTACATACCACAACAGCTAGTTCTATCTCATATTGATGAGTTCAAAACATTAGTTAATGTGAATTCTTCATCTTATAAATTGAATCATCCAATTCATCGAGTCATGCTGATTCAGATTCAGATCATTCCAAGGCTTTATTACTTGTTTGTCGCACAAAAAAACTTTTTGAATGCCCGGTAGAAATAGATTTAGCTAAAGATAAAGCTTTTGCCGCGGCCTGATATCCCCTTCCTTTCCAAATATTTCTACGAATATGCTTTTTTGACAGAGAAGTACGTTTCTTTGGAACCGCCATTTCAAAATAAAAGGGTCACTCATTTTTATAGTTGGACGTGAAAGACATTTATTGTTCAATTCAAAATAGATTGTTCTTTCTATTAACTATTCATTATCTATCTTTATTCCATAGCCGATACTTATGCTTACTTCATAAGATAGAAAAGTATGGATACAGATAGATGAGCATCGCATATGGTATCATTAAAGATAAAAAAAGAAATGAAATAGAAGAAAAAAGAAAAAACGATGTGATTTTCAAGGGAATTTTGTTTTTTCACATTTCCATTACATCCAATGTTCGAAGAAAGAATAATTTGTACTGATTGGGGGCTTCATATCTTTATTCAATCTATGTCTACGGGCGGGATCTACTACCGTTGAATCGGATGCCATTGATAAGAATTAAAAAGGTTCCAATTCATATCTCAGTCTATTTAGATAATATATATATATATTATAAATGTTATATTTAATAAATCGAAAAGCTTAAGAACCCTTTCCTAATTTAGGAAACCAATAATGAATGTAACCTTTTCTATTAATTGATCAAGCTCGGAGATAGAGTCCACATAATTAAAATTGAAATTAAATCAAAGTAGTTAATCCGTTAAACAATACATTACTTGATAAAATAAAGGGAATTTGAGTAATTTCTCATTTTAGTTCTATGCGAAGTGACAAGTATTCTAGGATTTTTCATAAACACATAAACATAAGTTTGTTTTATTGGACTAGAAGCCAATCAATTCCAGAATTAGTTAATGACTCCGAAGAAACTAAATCAAAACTAGGTTTATTGGATCGAGTTATTGGCAGATCCTACGATACATATCAGAATAAAGTACTTGAATTTTTGGTATCATTCTTTTTCCTTACTATAATTGATATAAATATGGATAGAAATAACCGTATCGTATGTATATAGTAGAATAATTGAAAATTTCATATTTTTTATCTTAATAAATATCTTCGTTAATAACTAGGTAGTAGCTTTTAACTAGTAACTTGGTTATTTGAAGAATTGTAACTTCTTCATTTGAATTTTTTGTTTTTTTTTTTCAATAGTTTGGAAAGAATCAGAATAATTAAGAATGAAAAATCATATTTGAGTTCTTTTATATCTTGTATATCTTGATTTTTTTTTTTTTTATTTGATTATTGCTCCTTCCGGAAGAAATAAGGGCTGGTGAATGGGAAACAATTAATAAGAATAAAAAAAGAAAGTTTGATTTTCTTATGGAACATACATATCAATATGCATGGATCATACCTTTCGCTCTACTTCCAGTTACTATGTCAATAGGGTTGGGACTTCTGCTTGTTCCGACCGCAACAAAAAATTTGCGTCGTATGTGGACTTTTCCTAGTGTTTCATTGCTAAGTATAGTTATGGTTTTTTCGTCCGATCTGTCTATTCAACAGATAAATGGCAGTTCTATCTATCAACATCTATGGTCTTGGACCATCAATACTGATTTTTCCTTAGAGTTCGGCTACTTGATCGATCCACTTACTTCTATTATGTCAATACTAATCACTACGGTTGGAATCATGGTTCTTATTTATAGTGACAATTATATGTCTCATGATCAAGGATATTTGAGATTTTTTGCTTATATGAGTTTTTCCAATACTTCCATGTTGGGATTAGTTACTAGTTCCAATTTGATACAAATTCATATTTTTTGGGAACTAGTGGGAATGTGTTCGTATTTATTAATAGGTTTTTGGTTCACACGACCGGCTGCCGCAAATGCTTGTCAAAAAGCGTTTGTAACTAATCGTGTAGGGGATTTTGGGTTATTATTAGGAATCTTAGGTTTTTATTGGATAACAGGGAGTTTCGAATTTCGAGATTTGTTCGAAATCTTCAATAACCTGATCCGTAATAATGGGGTCAACTCTTTATTTGCTACTCTGTGTGCCTCCCTATTATTCGTCGGTGCAGTTGCTAAATCCGCACAATTTCCCCTTCATGTATGGTTACCTGATGCCATGGAGGGGCCTACTCCTATTTCGGCTCTTATCCATGCTGCTACTATGGTAGCAGCAGGCATTTTTCTTGTCGCTCGATTTCTTCCGCTTTTCACAGTCATACCTTACATAATGAATCTCATTTCTTTGATAGGTGTAATAACGGTACTATTAGGAGCTACTTTAGCTCTTGCTCAAAGAGATATTAAGAGAAGTTTAGCCTATTCTACAATGTCTCAATTGGGTTATATTATGTTAGCCCCAGGGATAGGCTCTTATCGAGCTGCTTTATTCCATTTGATCACTCATGCCTATTCGAAAGCATTATTGTTTTTAGGATCCGGATCAATTATTCATTCAATGGAACCCATTGTTGGATATTCTCCAGATAAAAGTCAGAACATGGTTCTTATGGGTGGTTTAACAAAATATGTGCCGATTACAAAAAATACTTTTTTATTAGGTACACTTTCTCTTTGTGGAATTCCACCTCTTGCTTGTTTTTGGTCTAAAGATGAAATTCTTAATGATAGTTGGTTGTATTCACCTATTTTCGCGATAATAGCTTGTTTCTCAGCGGGGTTAACTGCATTTTATATGTTTCGGATGTATTTACTTACTTTTGATGGTCATTTACATGCTCATTTTCAAAATTACAGTGGCACTCAAAATAGCTCGTTCTATTCAATATCTATATGGGGGAAAGAAGGAACCAAACCAGTTAACAGAAATTTGTTTTTATCAATAATGAATAATAATGAAAAGGTTTCCTTTTTTTCGAAGAAGATATACAAAATGAACGGAAATGTAAGAAATCTGATACGCTCCTGTAGGATTTATTTTGAAAATAAAGACACTTCAACGTATCCCCATGAATCAGACAATACTATGCTTTTGCCTCTACTTATATTGGTCCTATTTACTTTGTTCGTTGGATCCATAGGAATTCCTTTCGATCAAGGAGTAATGGATTTTGATATATTATCGAAATGGTTAACTCCATCAATAAACCTTTTACATAAAAATTCGAACTATTCTGTGGATTGGTATGAATTTGTGACAAATGCAATTTATTCAGTCAGTATAGCCTGTTTTGGAATATTCATAGCGTCTATTTTATATGGGTCTGTTAATTCATCTTTTCAGAATTTGGACTTAATCAATTCATTTGTTAAAAAAACAGGCTCTAATAAAATTTTATTGGACCGAATAATAAATGCGATATACAATTGGTCATATAATCGTGGTTACATAGATGTTTTTTATGCAACATGCTTAACTACAAGTATAAGAGGATTAGCTGAAGTAACTCATTTTTTAGATAGACGGGTAATTGACGGAATTACCAATGGTGTTGGTGTTGCAAGTTTCTTTGTAGGAGAAGGGATCAAATATGTGGGGGGAGGGCGAATCTCTTCTTATCTCTTTGTATATTTATCATATGTATCCGGCTTTTTATTAATTTACTATATCTATATCTATTCTTTTTGAATAGAATTTGATCTTCTTGGTTATTTTTATCATTATACAATCTGGTCCTTTTTTCAAGCACATCCATAGTAAGAGATCCCTTGTTTAGAACTTCTATTCGGTTTATGAATTCATTGCTCAAGCTGTACCTTTTTTGTTCATTGGTATAAACCCAATGATTATACAGATCTTCGGGGGATAGTTTTTCGGTCGTACACAAAGACATCTTTCTTTGCATCATTTCCAAAAAAATCGATAAACTGGGTGGATATGTAAAAGATATTATTTGTTTTCCATCAACTGGACATACGTGAAAAAAATATTGTGACATTTCATTTCTTACAGCATTTTGAAAGACATTTTTTTTTATATATCTCAATGGACGATTACATCGTTTATAGTCGAAAAGAAGATTCACAAGAGGTTTTTCAAACCAGAAGAGGTCTTTATCTTCTTTCTCTTTAAGTATTTCTAACTTCAAAATTTCTTGCCTCTTTTTTTTTTCATGTAGTTTTTTTGGATCCTCCCTTTCTTCCGAACAAAGGGAAGGGTCTTCTTCGGTGGATCCCTCTTGTTCCTGTTTAGTCCCCTTCGTTTCGGAAGTTTTTTCTATTTCTACATCTGTTTCTTCCTCACTTTCCCCCCTTTCTTCCGTTTTTGAGGTTTCTTTCAGTTTCTTAGTGACAATAGGCGACGGTATTCTGCCTAAATAGTAGACACAGGTGATAAATAAGAGAATAGTAAAGATTCGAGCCATAGAATTTCTCAATTCTGACACAAGGTACTTATTAGATCGAATAAGTACATTCGATCTAATAGAATGATTTTGCCGTATCCAGAATAATACCAATCCAACCCATTTCATGAAGAAAATGTGACCAATTAACCAACCAACAAAACTACTTGTTACAAATAACATCTTGTTGTTGCATCGAAACATATAAATGTTGACTAATCTGACTAACGTTGAACTTGGTAAAATGAAATGGTTGAATAATTGAAAAATGAGATTATTCAGGAATACACATTGAATGCTGAGATTACGCATTGAATTTCTGGTAGTAGATCCATAATCCAAAAAGTGTTTGTGATTGTTCCAGAAGAAATGAAACAAAAGATACGGTAGAACTAGGACAGTTATTGTATGAGGTCTACCCAATGCTAGATGCAGAGGCGCATAATAGATCGATATGAACATCATGAGCTGTCCCGTAATAAAACCAGT